CATTCATTAGAATTAATAAGATAAAATCATTCTGATATCTTATCTATATTTAGTATTTTTTATTAGCTTTACTTTATTAGTTCTATTCTATACTGTATCCATATCATTTATCCCTATGAGATACCGTACAAAATATAATGCAGAAGGAAGAGATATAATGAAATTCTTGATTAGATCTTCTCATAGGAACAATCTATTTTATTTGATTGATGGATCCAACAACCAAACCTATTTTTTTTTAATGAATTAAAAAAGAGAGTGGTTTTATTCGAAGCGCTTCGTGATTTTCAACCAATTATGTGCTTCAATATAATTACCTGGAGTAAGCGCTATAGCTTGTTTCCAATACTCAGCAGCTTGATCGGACCAAGCTTCCGCAATTTCAGAATCACCCTGTAGAATGGCCTGTTCTCCCCGGTCGGAATAGGTGGTTCCTTCCCTTAGAACCGTACTTGAGAGTTTCCTATCTCATACGGCTCAAAAATCGATTCTTTTTGTGTCCTATCTTAATCTACCCTATGCTAACTGAATTAGATTTCTCATAAACCTATCCCATTTTTTCTTGGGTTAACCAGAAGAAGTTAATTACATAAGTTTCAAACCCTAATTTTGATCAATAATCAGAATCAGTTTGATCTTTTCTCCCACCTTCAGAAGAATGAAGCATAGGTATCCCCACAATATCGTTAGAATTTTCTGAAAGGTAACTATCTCGGTTTCATATATGGAATTCATATAGAATCTTTGAAAAAGACTTTTTTCCATAAGAAAAAAGAACTTACTATCTTTGGGATCTGATGCTACACCGCTGCTCAATACCTTAGTGGATCGACTCTATTACATAAGTTGATTCCTAACTTTTGTCCCATATCATGACATAAGTAAGCAGTTCTTAACTGTATCGACTCAATAGCTCGCTAATTGATCTTTACGGTGCTTTCTCTATCAATTTGATCCTTTATCCATAGAATATAGTATATAGGCTGCACTCATTTTTTTTTTTCTTCCTATTTTGGTTCTCGTGAAGTCTCTTTCCTTGCTACAGCTGATAAAAATCGTTGCTTTGGACGATGCATTATGTAGAAAGCCTATTTTTTCTAGTATTTACTAGCCAATTTGATCTTTGCTTTTTTTCCTTATTTCTATAGTGGAGATAGTCGCACGTAATGACAGATCACGGCCATATTATTAAAAGCTTGTGGTAAGAATGGGTTTCGTTCTAGTGCCCGGAAATAATATTCCAAAGCCTTTGTATGCTCTCCATTGCTTGTGTGTATAAGGCCTATGTTATAGAGTATATAACTTCGATCATAGGGATCAATTTCTGGTCGCGTAGCTTCATAATAATTCTGTAAAGCTTCCGCATAATTTCCTTCGGATTGAGCCAACATCCGTTACGGTCGTTCATTCTATTCAAAAAATCTCCGTTCCAGAACCGTACATGAGATTTTCATCTCATACGGCTCCTCCCTTCTGCGCATAGTACTAAGGGGAATAATCCATAGAATAAAAATTGAACTATTCTCATCTCATTATGAACTGAAAGGAACTAGTATTTTTACAAGAAATCTCTAGCCAGCCTTCCCGCAAGAGGTTTTTTCTTAACACCAATCATATTAGTGTTAGATATAAATGGTAACTCCAACAATTTCTTTGTTCTCAACGCCTTCTATTTCCAGGAATTAGTCACTTCAACGATCTTTGATGGTTATACGGGTATCCAAAGTACAAACGAGATGGATGTTTGTTGTCCCAACCATTCTTGTTAGTCCCGATACCGATAAGGAAAGGGGGAATTTATAACAAAGTTTTTGTGTTGTTGATTCCTAGGTGTAGTGCTTTTTCCCTTATGCCGTCTATTGGTACTAATGTAGTGTAGGATTGACCCGCAATACAGAACCCATAGGTGTAACCTTTCGCTCAATACTCAAATCAACAATTGAAACATCTGAGGCTGCATCAATCGAGGATACACGATAGAAGGAATTGTTCTATCTCCAAACTTCACCTTCACCGAGCGTAGGTTTATTTCAAGAATTTCGTTCTTTCTATACCGAACCGCGTCTCTTTCTCGTAAGACTGAGGTGAGGGCTAAAAAAAACAAGAAAAAAGAATCAAATCGCACCATCTCTGTAATAGGTAAATGCCTTTTTTTCTCCTGAAGTTGTCGGAATTATTCGTAATAAGATATTGGCTACAATTGAAGAGGTCTTATCAATAAAATTTCCATTTATATGAGATCTAGGCATAATTAGCAATCCATTCTAGAATTCTTTTCATTACCCCTCGGGGAAAATGATCCCACAAACAAAGCAAAGGAATTATACAGTACGAAATAACATAAAAACAGACTAATTTTATTCTAATAAATAGATATTAAATAGATATGGGCTTTCCACTTAAATTGTCCCCTTTTGTTTGGAAAGATATGAGATATTGGAATCAGATTGATTTCATTCCCATTTTTGTAGTATACCAATGAGCGGAACTATTACTATTT